AGCCAAACGTGTAGTCATTTTTACTGATAACGAAACGAATCAAAATATAAATACTATTACCAATACTAATAGTAATCGTGATCAAGAAGACGAAGTGGCTTTGATACGTTATTCGCAACAATCAGATTTTCGTCGAGATATAATCAAAGGATCTATGCGTGCTCAAAGACGTAAAACAGTTACTTGGGAGCTGTTTCAAACAACTGTACATTCCCCGCTTTTTTTGGACAGAATAGATAAAACCTTTTTTTTGTCTTTTGATATTTCCAGAATTCAAAATTTCATTTTTAAGAATTGGATAGGTAAGGTCACGGAATTCAAAATTTCGAATTCTGAAGAGGAAGAAGCGAAAGAAAAGGATAAAAAAAAAAAGGAAAATGAACGTATAACAATAGCAGAAACTTGGGATACTGTTATATTTGCCCAAACAATAAGGGGTTCTCTGTTAGTAACCCAATCAATTCTTAGAAAATATATAGTATTGCCTTCGTTGATAATAGCCAAAAATATTGGGCGTATACTATTATTTCAATTCCCCGAGTGGGACGAGGATTTGAAAGAGTGGAGTAGCGAAATTCATGTTAAATGCACCTATAATGGTGTTCAATTATCAGAAAACGAATTTCCTAAAAACTGGTTAACCGACGGTATTCAGATAAAAATCCTATTCCCCTTCTGTCTGAAACCGTGGCACAGATATAAGCTACAATCCCATCATAAAGATTCAATGAAAAATAAGGGGAAAAAATATAATTTTTGTTTTTTAACAGTTTGGGGAATGGAAACCGAACTGCCCTTTGGTTCTCCCCGAAAACGACCTTCCTTTTTTGAACCCATTTATAAAGAATTTGAAAAAAAACTTATCAAAGTTCAAAAAATTATAAAAGAAAGAACAAAATCGTTTGTAAAGCTATCAAAAGAAAAAACAAGATGGGTTATAAAAACAGTTCGATTTATAAAAAGAATAATAAAAGAGCTTGCAAAAATAAGTCCAATTCCGTTATTTGGATTAAGAGAAGTATATGAATCGAATAGAAATAAAAAAAAAATGATAATAAGTAATCAGACGATTCATGAATCGTCCATTCGAATTCGACCTATGGATTGGACAAATTATTCACTGACAGAAAAAAAGATGAGGGATCTGGCTGATAGGACAAGTACAATCAGAAATCAAATTGAAAAAATAACAAAAGACAAGAAAAACATACTTATAACTCCGGATATAAACATTAGCCCTAACGAAACAAGTTGTGATGATAAAAGATTAGAATCGCCGAAAAAGATTTGGCAGATATTAAAAAGAAGAAGTTCCCGACTAGTACGCAAATGTCACTATTTTATTAAATTGTTTATTGAAAGGATATACATAGATATCTTTTTACCTATCATTAATATTTCGAAAATAAGTGTACAAATTTTACTTAAATCAAAAAAACGAATTACTGATAAATACAGTTACAATGATGAAACAAATCAAAATACAATTCATTTTATTTCGGCTATAAAAAAGCCTATTTCAAATATTATTAATAAAAATTCACAGATTTTTTGTGACCTCTCTTCCTTGTCACAGGCATATGTATTTTACAAATTATCACAAACCCAAGTTATCAACAAGTATCACTTGAAATCCCTATTTCAATATCACGGAACAAGTCCTTTTATTAAGGATAGAATAAAATATTTTTGTGGAACACAAGGAATATTTCATTCCGAATCAAGGCACAAGAAATTTCAATATTTTGGAATTAATACACGGACATGGAAAAACTGGTTAATGGGTAATGACCACCATAAATACGATTTATCTCAGACTAGATGGTCTAGATTAGTGCTGCAAAAATGGCGAAATAGAATCAAGCAAAGTTTTATGGCTCAAAATACAAACTCAATAAATTTAAATTTTGATTTATATGAAAAAGAACAATTAATTCATTACGAGAAACAAAACAATTATGCAGTGAATTCATTACCGCGTCAAAAAGATAAATTTAAAAACTACAAATATGATCTTTTATCAAATAAATATATTAATTATGAAGATAAGAAGGATTCATACATTTATGGGTCGGCGTTACAAGTAAAAGAGGACCGGGGGGTTACCTATAATTACAATACATATAATCCTGAATTTTTTGATTGGCCAGGAGATATAGATCTTAGTAATTATCTACGAGAAGATTATATTATTGATAGGGATAAAAATACGGATAGAAAATTTTTTGATTGGAGAACTATTAATTTTTGTCTTAGAAAAAAGATCGATATTGAGGAATGGACAAATATAGATATCGGGGGCAACGCCAACATAAAAAAAAATACTAATAATTATATGAAATATGAAATAATTGATAAAAAAAAAATTTTGAATCTCGCGATTCATAAACAAATAAACCCCGCCAATCAAACAAAAATATCTTTTGACTGGATGGGAATGAATGAAGAAATACTAAATTGGCCAATATCGAATCTGGAACTTTGGTTTTTCCCAGAATTTGTCTTACTTAATGATGCATATAAGATTAAACCGCGGATCATACCAATAAAATTACTTCTTTTAAAATTTAATAAAAATGAAAACATTAGTGAAAATAAAAATATTAACAAAAAACAAAAAAAGGATATGCGTATATCCTATAATAATAAAAAATTGCTCGAATTAGAGCATAGAAATCAAAAAGAAAAGCAACAACCAGCCGAGGGGGATCTTGGATCCGATGAACAAAACAAAAAAAATCTTGGATTTGATGCATCAAAAAAACAAAAAGATGTTAAAGAAGATTATGGGGGATCATACATTCAAAAACGCGGAAAGAAAGGGAAATCTAAGAACAACATAGCAGCGGAGCTAGACTTCTTCCTGAAAAGATATTTTCTTTTTCAATTGAGATCGGATCATTCTTTTAACCAAAAAATAATAAAAAATGTCAAGTTATATTGTCTACTGCTTAGATTGAGAAACCCAAAGGAAATTGCTATATCCTCTATTCAAAGAGACGAAATGAGTCTGGATGTAATGCTGATTCCAAAGGCTATAACTCTTACAAAATTGATAAAAAGGGGGCTGTTGATTATTGAACCAGCTCGGCTATCCATAAAATGGGATGGACAATTTATCATGTACCAAACCATAGCTATTTCACATGTGCATAAGAGTAAGCATCAAACAAATCGAAGATTCCAAGAAAAAAGAAATGTTGAGAAGAATAATCTTAATGAATCTATTGCACGACATGAAAAGTTGTTTGGGAATAAAGACGAAAATCATTATGATTTTATTGTTCCTGAAAACATTTTATCTCCTAGACGTCGTAGAGAATTGAGAATTCAAATTTGTTTCGATTCGAAAAATGTAAATGTTGGGGATAGAAACCCGGTATTTGGCAATGGGAACAGCGCAAGGCACTGCGGTCAATTTTTTTTTGCGAATAAGCATTTTGATGTAGATACAAATAAATTGATTAAGTTAAAATTATTTCTTTGGCCCAATTATCGATTAGAAGATTTAGCTTGTATGAATCGCTATTGGTTTGATACCAATAATGGTAGTCGTTTCAGTATGTTAAGGATACATATGTATCCACGATTGATAATGAGTTGATGATACTATTTCTACGAATCAAGCAGGCATATCTGGTATAATATATGAAGACAAAAAAATATGCATGCGCCTTGTGTTATATTCTGGTACATGATACTGATTCAATGACCTTATCTTAGCAATTATATCTAGGAATGAGTCGTCATAATCTTTTTTCAAACTCTTCTTCTTTGTGGGTGTTGTAGAAATGTACCAATCCTTTGAACCCATACCCGCGAATAAAATTGGAAATTGGATTGATTAATTGAATAAAAAAAAATAAAGAAGTATACGAATAAATCCAGATTATTGTGTATAAGAAATTAAAACGACTGGCATTTTATTTATTATTATTACTGATCAGTAAAATACATATCTGTAAAAACTAAAGAAAAAGGGAAGAAGGATTCTTTGAATTATGTTAAAAAATTTATTTATTTCGGTTATTCCGCAAGAAGAAAATAGGGGGTCTGCTGAATTTCAAGTATTCAGTTTCACCAATAAGATACGTAGACTTACTTCCCATTTGGAATTGCACAGAAAAGACTATTTATCTCAGAGAGGTCTGCGGAAAATTCTGGGAAAACGTCAACGGCTACTGGCTTATTTGTCAAAGAAAAATAGAGTACGTTATAAAGAATTAATTAGTCAATTGAATATTCGGGAGCCAAAAACTCGTTAAGTTAATTTGAAAATTCGTTTTTGAATTCTTTGATTTATTAGATTTCTATTCTACTTTAAATTATATTTTTGAATTTTGATGAACTACGTTTAGTTTTCAACAATTCATGGAATAATGAATCGGGTAAAAAATATATGACTGTACCAACTACAAGAAAGGACCTCATGATAGTCAATATGGGTCCTCAACACCCATCAATGCATGGTGTTCTTCGACTCATTGTTACTCTAGATGGAGAAGATGTTATTGACTGCGAACCCATATTGGGTTATTTACACAGAGGAATGGAAAAAATTGCAGAAAATCGAACAATTATACAATATCTTCCTTATGTAACACGCTGGGATTATTTAGCTACTATGTTTACGGAAGCAATAACAGTAAATGGACCAGAACAGTTGGGAAATATTCAAGTACCGAAAAGAGCGAGCTATATTAGAGTAATTATGCTAGAGCTGAGTCGTATAGCCTCTCATTTGTTATGGCTTGGCCCTTTTATGGCAGATATCGGTGCGCAGACTCCTTTCTTCTATATTTTCCGAGAGAGAGAATTAATATATGACCTATTCGAATCTGCCACAGGTATGCGAATGATGCATAATTATTTCCGTATCGGAGGGGTAGCTGCCGATCTACCTTATGGCTGGATAGATAAATGTTTGGATTTCTGTGATTATTTTTTGACAGGGGTTACTGAATATCAAAAGCTTATTACGCGCAATCCCATTTTTTTGGAACGAGTTGAGGGGGTGGGCGCTATTGGCGGAGAAGAAGCAATAAATTGGGGTTTATCGGGACCAATGCTACGAGCTTCCGGAATTCCATGGGATCTTCGTAAAGTCGATCATTATGAGTGTTACGACGAATTTGATTGGGAAGTACAATGGCAAAAAGAAGGAGATTCATTAGCTCGTTATTTAGTCCGAATCTCTGAAATGACGGAATCCATAAAAATAATTCAACAAGCTCTGGAAGGAATTCCCGGAGGCCCTTATGAGAATTTAGAGGTACGGCGCTTTGATAGAACAAAGGATTCCGAGTGGAATGATTTTGATTATCGATTCATTAGTAAAAAACCTTCGCCCACTTTTGAATTGTCTAAACAAGAACTTTATGTGCGAGTAGAAGCTCCAAAGGGGGAATTGGGAATTTTTCTGATAGGAGATCGGAGTGTTTTTCCCTGGAGATGGAAAATTCGTCCACCCGGTTTTATCAATTTGCAAATTCTTCCTCAGCTAGTTAAAAGAATGAAATTGGCTGATATTATGACAATACTAGGTAGTATAGATATTATTATGGGAGAGGTTGATCGTTGAAATGATAATTGATACGACAAAAGTAGAAGCTATCAATTCTTTTTCCAGATCGGAATCCTTAAAAGAGGTTTATGAACTCATATGGTTACTTGTTCCTATTTTTACTACTGTATTCGGAATCATAATAGGAGTACTGGTAATTGTGTGGTTAGAAAGACAAATATCTGCAGGGGTACAACAACGTATTGGGCCTGAATACGCGGGTCCTTTGGGAATTCTTCAAGCTCTAGCAGATGGTACCAAACTACTTTTTAAAGAGGATCTTCTCCCATCTAGAGGGGATATTCGTTTATTCAGTATCGGACCGTCTATAGCGGTCATATCTATTTTACTAAGTTATTTATTAATTCCTTTTGGATATCGCCTTGTTTTAGCCGATCTCAGTATAGGAGTTTTTTTATGGATTGCCATTTCCAGTATTGCTCCTATTGGACTTCTTATGTCAGGATATGGATCAAATAATAAATATTCCTTTTTAGGTGGTCTACGAGCTGCTGCTCAATCGATTAGTTATGAAATACCATTAACTCCATGCGTATTATCAATATCTCTACGTGTGATTCGTTAGGACATGCACTTTTTTTGCCTATTTTTTTTTTCATTCTAGGAAATAATTTCATTTAGTTCTAAAAAAAAAGTTGAATTGATGAATGTATTGAATAGATATCCTCATTTTTTATTCATCATTCGGGGCGATAAACTAAACCAGATAGTTATATGAGTGAAATAAAACGGCTTAGAAATTGGCAGTCAAAAGATTAAGTCTCATTCCCTAGGTACAAGGGTTAAGCTAAGCGGACGTAAATATAATACAGTAGAAACGGGTTACCCCAAAATTGGTTGACTAATCATCATAGTTTGAAGCGGGTCTAAAAGATTCACTGTATGGAGTTTTTACTGCTGTATGTTACCATACCGGGGGTCGAACAAAAATGAGTGGATGGTTAGGAATACCAAGGTACACAAAGGATTTATTAGTAATATAATAGAGATTATGTAAGTAAGTTATCCAAACCAAAGGGTTATTTCTGCATAACATAAAAGGAATCCTAATGGGGCTTTACATTGGTAGAAATGATCAAGAAGTACTTCCCCGAGATCCCGATCCAGAGTATGCTCCTACCCACTGATTAAACAAATTACTATCAGGAACGAAGGAACCCTTAATTAATATTTTATTTTTATTCTTTCTTTTATTTATCCATATTAATACAGATAAAATTCTTATCGTGATTCATGAACTAATATAGAATGTCTAATTCTTCTTTGTAATCGAAAAATGAGTAGAAATATCTATTGATACAACGCGATATAACGAGTATTTTCATTGAAGTGTTAAGTTATTACTGAACAAAAAAATTATATTATATATCAAAGGATGAGATCAATTCAGAAGCTTTTTTTTGTTATTATGGCAGACAGAATTGCGTTGGTCTAATTTTGGACTCTCCAATGTATCTTTACTCTATCTACCCTATAAGTATATATATATATCGAGATAATATTGAACCTGCCCTTAGATTTATTTGTGGCCATCGAGGAGCCGTATGAAGCTTAAGTCTCATGTACGGTTTTGCAATAGCGATGGGAATAGTGATGTTCTCACCGACTATGATTATCTAACAGTTCAAGTACAGTTGATATAGTTGAGGCACAGTCAAAGTATGGTTTTTGGGGTTGGAATCTTTGGCGCCAACCTATAGGGTTTACTGTTTTTTTAATTTCTTCCCTAGCAGAATGTGAAAGATTACCTTTTGATTTACCAGAAGCAGAGGAAGAATTAGTAGCAGGTTATCAAACCGAATATTCTGGTATCAAATTTGGTTTATTTTACGTTGCTTCCTATCTCAATCTATTAGTTTCTTCATTATTTGTAACAGTTCTTTACTTGGGCGGCTGGAATTTCTCTATTCCGTACATATTAATTCCTGAGCTTTTAGGAATAAATGAAATGGGTGGAGTCTTTGGAATGACAATTAGTATCTTTATTACATTAGCTAAAGCCTATTTGTTCCTGTTCATTCCTATCACAACAAGATGGACTTTACCTAGGATGAGAATGGACCAACTATTAAATCTTGGGTGGAAATTTCTTTTACCTATTTCTTTAGGTAATCTATTATTGACAACTTCTTCCCAACTCTTTTCATTGTAAAGGCACAGGATATTTTAGATTCATAACTTTTCTCAAACAAGAGAAAGAAACGTCAAATTATTCATAGATATGCAAGATATGTTCCCCATGGTAACTGGGTTCATAAATTATGGCCAACAAACAGTAAGGGCTGCAAGGTATATCGGTCAAAGTTTTATGATTACCTTATCTCATGCGAATCGTTTACCTGTAACTATTCAATATCCTTATGAAAAATTGATCACATCAGAGCGGTTCCGTGGTCGAATCCACTTTGAATTTGATAAATGCATTGCTTGTGAAGTATGTGTTCGGGTATGTCCTATAGATCTACCTGTTGTTGATTGGAAATTGGAAACCGATATTCGAAAGAAACGCTTGCTTAATTACAGTATTGATTTTGGAATCTGTATATTTTGTGGTAACTGCGTTGAGTATTGTCCAACGAATTGTTTATCAATGACTGAAGAATATGAACTTTCTACTTATGATCGTCACGAGTTGAATTATAATCAAATTGCTTTGGGTCGGTTACCAATGCCAGTAATTGGAGATTACACAATTCGAACAATTATGAATTCGACTCAAATCACAAAAGCCACGGAAAAACCACTTGATTCAAGAACAATTACCAATTGATTGAGTAAGTTTTGATCTAAAGTAGCGAAGCTTCTTTCATTTGCTTGGTCAATAACCCAAAATCCTAACTATCGAGTGGTGAGAATAGTGGTTTTCTTTTTTTTTTCATATATCATATATATATCTTATCCGTGATTATTTCGAAAATTCTCGATTATATATATTATAATTATATATATATATAAATATAATAATATATAAATCGAACGAAACTTTCGGATAGAGAAACAGATACAGATATAGAAATGGTATTCAACCATTCAATTAATAAGTGTATCTACCCCCATTATATTTAATTCAATATCAATACGGGAACGTATCAAAAAATAAATAGGGTAACTTCTTTTTTTTTTCTGGTTTGGTCAATCGTATCATGAAAAATTTCGACTGAATTTATCTTTTATTTTACATAGAATGGATTTACCTGGACCAATACACGATTTTCTTTTGGTTTTTTTGGGACTGGGTCTTATATTGGGAGGTCTAGGAGTGGTATTACTTACCAATCCCATTTTTTCTGCCTTTTCATTGGGATTGGTTCTTGTTTGTACATCCTTATTCCATATTCCATCGAACTCTCATTTTGTAGCTGCCGCACAGCTTCTTATTTATGTGGGAGCAATAAATGTATTAATTGTATTTGCTGTGATGTTCATCAATGGCTCAGAATATTACAAAGATTTCCATCTTTGGACCGTTGGAGATGGGGTGACTTCATTGGTTTGTACAAGTATTTTTGTTTCACTAATTACTACTATCCTAGATACGTCATGGTACGGGATTATTTGGACTACAAGATCAAACCAGATTATAGAGCAGGACTTGATAAATAATGGTCAACAAATTGGAATTCATTTATCAACAGATTTTTTTCTTCCATTTGAACTTATTTCCATAATTCTTTTAGTTTCCTTGATAGGCGCAATTGCTATGGCCCGTCAGTACTAAATACTTATAATTTATAAGGACTCGCTCTTTTCTTTATAATTCTTTTTATTTATCACGGATAAAATTCAAAAATGGAAATGCTCTTAGTTGTATCTATTAGCTATTAACAATAGCTTACTTTAAATTACATTACGTACTTTTTTTTATATTATATTTTAGTCAATTGAATCGGTTGAATTTTTGTTCATATTGAAATGAATCGAGATTGATGAGGGGTTGATCAATGATGCTCGAATATGTACTTGTTTTGAGTGCCTATTTATTATCCATCGGTATCTATGGATTGATTACAAGTCGAAATATGGTTCGAGCGCTTATGTGTCTTGAGCTTATACTGAATGCAGTTAATATAAATTTTGTAACATTTTCTGATTTATTTGATAGTCGCCAATTAAAAGGAGATGTTTTCTCGATTTTTGTTATAGCAATTGCAGCTGCTGAAGCAGCCATTGGATTAGCTATTGTTTCATCAATTCATCGTAACAGAAAATCAACTCGTATCAATCAATCTAATTTGTTGAATAAATAATAAATAAATAAAAATGTTAAAATGGGTATGTGCGATATAAGCATATAATAGGGTGCTCTTTGCTAAAACGTAATAAATCAAAGTATCTCGGCCCTCTTTCATGAGCAGATCCAGAAGTTGGTTGATTCTGGTAAATCTAAATCATTGATTCGTCTAGTGTCTACAATATATAATTAATTTACTACTTTTACTAGATCGAAAATTTATGATGTTAAAAAAATTTATAGCTCCAATGTCACATTCAGTAAAGATTTATGATACATGTATAGGATGTACTCAATGTGTACGGGCCTGCCCCACGGATGTACTAGAAATGATACCTTGGGACGGATGTAAAGCTAAGCAAATTGCTTCTGCTCCAAGAACAGAAGACTGCGTAGGTTGTAAAAGGTGCGAATCCGCCTGTCCAACGGATTTCCTAAGTGTCCGGGTTTATTTATGGCATGAGACAACTCGTAGCATGGGTCTAGCTTATTAATACGTTCCAGAAAATTCCACTTGAATCCATTTTTTTATCTTTACCGACAAAAACCCGTACTCGATAAATTATATTATTTTCTTTCGAGCACGGGTTTTTCTGGTCAAAGTGTATCTTGTCTTTACCACGAACGATTTTCCTTGGTTAACAATAATTGCAGTTTTGCCGATATTCGCGGGTACTTTCATTTTCTTTTTCCCTCATAGAGGAAATAAGGTTATTCGATGGTATACTATTTGTATATGTATATTAGAACTACTTCTAACATCTTATGCATTTTGTTATCATTTCCAATTCGACGATCCATTAATCCAATTAGAACAGGATTATAAATGGATTCATTTTTTTGATTTTCACTGGAGATTAGGAATCGATGGACTTTCCATAGGACCCATTTTACTCACGGGATTCATCACTACTTTAGCTACTTTAGCGGCTTGGCCAGTTACTCGAGATTCGAGATTGTTCCATTTCCTCATGTTAGCAATGTACAGCGGTCAAATAGGATTATTTTCTTCTCGAGATCTTTTACTTTTTTTTATCATGTGGGAGTTAGAATTAATTCCTGTATACCTACTTTTATCAATGTGGGGGGGGAAGAAACGTTTGTACTCAGCTACAAAGTTTATTTTGTACACCGCAGGGGGTTCCATTTTTCTCTTAATAGGAGTTCTGGGTATGGGTTTATATGGTTCCAATGAACCAACATTAAATTTTGAAACATCAGCCAATCAATCGTATCCGGTGGCGTTGGAAATAATATTATATTTTGGATTTCTTATTGCTTATGCTGTCAAATTACCGATTATACCTCTACATACATGGTTACCAGATACCCATGGAGAAGCACATTACAGTACATGTATGCTTTTAGCCGGAATCTTATTAAAAATGGGGGCATATGGATTGGTTCGGATTAATATGGAATTATTACCCCGCGCTCATTCTATATTTTCTCCTTGGTTGATGATAGTAGGCGCAATTCAAATAATTTATGCAGCTTCAACATCTCCGGGTCAGCGCAATTTAAAAAAGAGAATCGCCTATTCTTCCGTATCTCATATGGGTTTCATAATTATAGGAATTGGTTCCATAACTGATACAGGACTCAATGGCGCCATTTTACAAATGATATCTCATGGATTTATTGGTGCTGCGCTTTTTTTCTTGGCAGGAACGAGTTACGATAGAATACGTCTTGTTTATCTTGACGAAATGGGAGGAATAGCTGTTCCAATGCCAAAAATATTTACAATGTTCAGTAGCTTCTCGATGGCTTCTCTTGCATTGCCTGGAATGAGTGGTTTTGTTGCAGAGTTGGTAGTATTTTTTGGACTAATTACGAGCCAAAAATATCTTTTAATCCCCAAAATCCTAATAACTTTTGTAACGGCAATTGGAATGATATTAACTCCTATTTATTCATTATCTATGTTACGTCAAATGTTCTATGGATACAAGCAATTTAATTCTCCAAATTATCATTTTTTTGATTCTGGGCCGCGAGAACTCTTTGTTTCAATTTGTATCTTTTTACCCGTAATAGGTATTGGTATTTATCCGGATTTCGTTCTTTCATTATCAATTGACAAGGTCGAAGCTATTATATCTAATTACTTTTATAGATCGTTTTCATAAAATAAATATAAATAAGTATTTTTGTAGTTTTTAAGAACCATTTGAATCACTACTTGATTCAAATGGTTCTTAAAAACCCATACAAACTTTCTTTATATTTATATATGCTATTCTCATATATTGCGTATTGAGTTTGTAAGACCTTTTCGTCAATTAGATGTTAATGCAAATGAACCATAACTATGCAGCCCTATTCCTAATAGATTTACTCCAAAATAGCATATCCAAATTATAAAAAATCCCATAGAAGCCACAATTGCAGAATTTGAGCCTTGCAAATTTTCATTTGTTTTTGTTCTAGTATGTAAATAAATTGCGAATATTGTCCAAGTAATAAATGCCCAAGTTTCTTTTGGGTCCCAATTCCAATATGACCCCCATGCCTCATTAGCCCATACTGCTCCCGAAAGAATACCTACGGTTAAAAATATAAATCCGAGACTAATGACACGAGAACTCCAACGATCCAATTGCTGGATTAATTGATATCTATGATAATTTCTAAATGCTTTAAAATTATTGTTTTTTAATTTTAAAGCATTGCTTATTTCATTGGCGTATTTAAGTTCGCCAAAAGAAAATGTCCCAATTTGTAAATGATTGCTTTTACATTTCGAAAAAATATCGATATTTTTTCGAAATGTAATGACTATCAGAGCTACTGATAATAATGATCCACACAGAAGAGCTGCATAGCTCAATATCATCATACTTACGTGCATCATTAACCACTGCGATTGTAGAGCAGGTACTAATATTGTGGATTGATGCATTTCAGTTAAAAGGCCCGAAGTAGCAAATCCTTGGGTAAAAACAGCACTCGGTGCAGTTATTTCATTTAAATGATTTTTATGGTTCCTAAAATAGGGAATCATATGAATAATGTAGAAACCCCACGAAAGGAACATTAATGATTCATACAAATCACTTAAGGGGAAATGTCCTGAATAAATCCAACGAATAACTAATAATCCTGTTATACATAAAAAAGCGGCTACCATTCCTTTTTCCGACGAATCATATAGCCCTACGATTTCGTGAACTAATAAGTTCATCAAATAAATCGTAATTACAATGGAAACAATCGACAAAGAAATGTGAGTTAATATATGTTCTAAAGTAAACAATATCATAAAAGTCCTAAAAAAAATAAGGATGTCTCCCAACAATGGAATGGAAATCCGGAATTTCATTATTATACATTATAGGAGTTTTTATAGTCTTTAGTTTACTAGTATTTTTTTTATAAGATGCCGCCACTCGGACTCGAACCGAGATGCTCTAGCACTGCTTCCTAAGAGCAGCGTGTCTACCGATTTCACCATAGCGGCTTGCTCGACGAAATCATAATAGTACATCTATCTTCAATCGTCGAGATTGAAGGAGAAGGGCTCAATTCAATGCAATATTTTGAGAAAACAAACAATAAAAAATATCTTTTCTAATCCCTTCCCTATTTGAACGTTCAATAATAATTACCTTAATTGTAGTGTGATATGTTGTTAGTTTTAACAATTCAATGGCCCTTCACGCGGCTTAAGTTTTTATGGAATTGAAGAGTTAAACTAGAGAATTATGTTCTCAATCCATGTCTATAATTTTCATTTTTTATACACCATTCATTTATCCGATTTTTTTATTTTTAATCGAATCCGAATAATAAAATATTAAAAAAACTTTTATAATCCCATTCCCAGTGGAAAGTTATTTTGCTAAATAAAAAAGTTTTTATCGACGATCAATATGCTTTATTTTTCCAAAAATTTTTACGAATATTTTTTTCGGAACCGCTATTTTAAAATAAAATACAGAGGTTATTCATTAGTTATAGTTAAATGTATATGCAATAGTAATTATACATACAATATCCGAAGAAAGAATGATTTATACCGGCTAGTACTTACTATATAATATATATCGTAATCTTTTTTACTACTACTCTAAATCATCTATACACTATATTTATAGTATCTATATATTATCCCATATATGCATTCGTATATATATCCATGGTATCCCCGGATATATAAATTGAAAAAAAAAAGAGAGAGAGACTTTATGTTTATCGGTTTTGGGGGGATCGTAGAATCCTATCAGAATCAAGTACTTATTTTGTTTTGGTATAACTTTTTTTAATTTAAATTCGATTATTGTAATGTAATAATATAATTAAGTAATAAAAAAACTTTTCAACATTGACTTAATTTTATTGACCAATTGTAACTTATTTATTTATTGAAAATTTGAATATTAAAAATTTTTTAAGAATTAAATATTAAATAAATAAAATATATTAGAGTCCTTTCATATCTTGCATATCTTTATTTACTTGATTTTTTTCTCCCTTCAAAATATATAAGAGCCGGTGAATCGGAAACAATTAAACAATTAAAATTAATAAAAAGGTTTAATTTTATTATGGAACATACATATCAATATGCGTGGATCATACCTTTAGTTCCCCTTCCAGTTCCTATAGCAATAGGGATGGGTCTTCTCCTTGTTCCGGCGGCAACAAAAAATATTCGTCGTATATGGGCTTTTCCTAGTGTTTTATTATTAAGTATAGTTATGATTTTTTCAGCGGATCTGTCTATTCAGCAAATAAAAGGCAGTCCTATCTACCAATATGTATGGTCTTGGACAATCAATAATGATTTTTCCTTAGATTTTGGATACTTGATAGATTCACTTACTTCTATTATGTTAATATTAATTACTACTGTTGGAATAATGGTTCTTATTTATAGTGACAATTATATGTCTCACGACCGAGGCTATTTGAGATTTTTTGCTTATATGGGGTTTTTTAATGCTTCCATGCTCGGATTGGTTACTAGTTCAAATTTGATACAAATTTATATTTTTTGGGAATTAGTTGGAATGTGTTCCTATCTATTAATAGGTTTTTGGTTCACACGACCCCTTGCGGCAAGTGCTTGTCAAAAAGCCTTTGTAACTAATCGTGTAGGGGATTTTGGTTTATTTTTAGGAATCTTAGGTCTTTATTGGTTAACGGGGAGTTTTGAATTTCGGGATTTGTTCAAAATAGC